TCATCGATGGAGTTAGCCATTGAGATAATCTATCAGAACTTATTCCTCCTTGAACAAAAGAAACTCCTATAAATCCAACGAATAGAGTGGATATTCCCAGCGCAAGTGAAGGCAATAGCATTGCATTGTCCGATTCCTTAGGATACAGAGTATCCCCCTTCTCGAGGGGATGAGCGTTAACTGGATATTGCATGCTTTTCCTATCGAATTGTTCCATCTTCCTCGGGAGTTGAAATGCTCCTTCAGAGAAAGAGTTCTTATTCCCTGGAAATTGCGACATAGAATCCATTACAGTTCCGGTGAATGTACCAGATTCTTTCTCCCCCCACATAGATATCGAAGAAAACGGAATAGGGTCATTATACAAATTTACGCGTAGATCTCCTTCGAAAGCAAGAAGATACATACGGGACATGTAAAATGCAGTGAATCCTGCTGCAAACCGAGCTATCCCCCCAAGAATGGGAGAATATAGCCAACTACCACTAATAATTTCATCTTTGGACCAGAAACAAGCAAAAGGGGGAATACCACAAAGAGAAAGTGTACCTAAAAGAAAGGTTGTTCCTGTAATTGGCATGTATTTACTTAAACCACCCATGAGAGCCATATTCTGGCTTTCACCGGGGCAATATCCAACAAGGGATTCCATGGAATGGATCACTGATCCAGATCCTAGGAACAATAAGGCTTTAGAATAGGCATGTGTAATCGGATGGAACAGAGCAGCTCGATAAGAATCTGTACCTAGAGCTAACATCATATAACCTAGTTGAGACATAGTAGAATAAGCCAAACCTCTTTTAAGATCACTTTGAGCGAGAGCCATAGTCGCTCCCAACAGAGCCGTTATTCCACCTGTCCAAGAGATGAGATTCATCATGAAAGGTAGAGCTCTGAAAAGAGGAAGCAATCGAGCTACGAGAAAAATACCCGCTGCTACCATAGTAGCAGCATGTATAAGAGCTGATATAGGAGTAGGCCCTTCCATAGCATCAGGTAACCATACATGAAGTGGAAATTGTGCGGATTTAGCTACTGGACCTGAGAATAAGAGAAGAGCACACAGAATAGCAAGAAATAAACTAACCTCATTACTGGCGATCGATTCATTAGATCTTCCTGATAAATATTTAAATTCGAAACTCCCTGTTATCCGATAGAAACCTAGGATTCCTAATAATAATCCAAAATCCCCTACACGATTAGTAATAAACGCTTTTTGGCAGGCATTGGCTGCACTGGGTCGGGTAAACCAGGAACCTATTAATAAATAAGAACACATTCCTACTAATTCCCAAAATATATATATTTGTACTAGATTAGGACTAATAACTAGTCCCAGCATAGAAGCATTGAAAAGGCTGAGATAAGCAAAGAATCTCACATACCCCTGGTCATGAGACATATAATTATCACTGTAGATCATAACCACGATTCCAACGGTAGTAACTAATATTAGCATAATGGAAGTAAGTGGATCGATCAAATAGCCCAACTCTGAGGAGAAATTCTTATTAATGGTCCAGGACCATAAATATTGATAGACGGGACCGCCGGTAATTTGCTGCAAAAATAGATTGGAAGAAAGGAACATAGCTATACCTAGCAGGGAAATGCTGATAAGAGCCCATATATGACGAAGACCCCTGGTTGCCTTTGGAAAAAATAATAATCCCAATCCTATCGGTACAGAGGCTGAGAGTGGAAGGAAGGGCACGATCCAAACATATTTAGATATAAGTTCCATAGAAAGATCGAGTAATCTTTAGAAATATTTTTTTTTTTTTTTTTTCATTCCTGGTTTCCGATCCACTGGATTGCGAAAGGAACAAATAAAAAAGGGTGTTAACCAGGAGGAGGATGGGATGTGGATATGGATCCCATCTATATATTTCTCCTTCTCCTTCCACAAATCGAAAGTTCGAGCTGATTCATTATTAATCGATATGAAATGCCAGATGAATAGGAACTCTAGTTCATAACTATTAGTTCGGATACTCGTCAACGAGATAGAATTGTGCACATCCAAAATTGTACACTTTTCCCATACATTATCTTATATCACATAGGTTTTTATGAACCAATAGAGATAGAGATACTTGACACTCTTCAGAGGTCTCGCAGAAATATTCATGATGAGACCTGGCAAGAATCGAACCAATTAGAGAGCTATTCCAGTTCCTGATATTTGATCGAATCTGTTCGATACATATCCGCTCTTAATCCACAGTCACTTAAATAATAAATGCATATACAATATACATACCAAGGATGAACAACAATTCCGAACGGGCCAGATAGATCTTATGATGTTTGTCACTCTACATCATTAGGATTAGGGCCGGATGGATGGACAGAATGTCAAAATGTATATTTATTCTTATTGACTTGTCATAGATCTACTACAAATATTGGGCATTCCCGTTGGGAAAAAAAAAAGAATAAAGGATGGGGGCGAATCTCACATGATCCTCCCGGAGATGAATTGACCGTTTAATAAATAAACGCATTTCCTAGAAGGAGGACACGGTGTACGTAGGTTGAGACATCAACAAAATTTGATTTGTAGTAAATTTGATCTATCCAAATAAACGGATGGATTTTGCAGTAAATCATTATTCATATAGGGAAATAACGTAATTTTCGCAAATTATGAAGATAACGGCAGAGAGCTGGATCTTTAGGTTACTTGGGGAATAGTAATAACGATAGATATACATATCTATATATGCACATATATCTCTATACTGCATAGAAGAACATGATATATAAAAGATAGAGTACATTTGATATCCATTTAACGTCCATATAGTAAGATCTATCTATCTAGATGGATATGCACATATATGTTTATAACATCGAAATATATGAATGAAAAGGCATTGTTCATCATGGCAGTTCCGAAGAAGCGTACTTCTAAATCCAAAAAACGAATTCGTAAAAATGTTTGGAAGGGAAAAGCAAGTCAGGCCGCGATAAAAGCTCTCTCCTTAGCTGAGTCTATCTCGACCGGTCGGTCAAAAATCTTTTATTTCACAACAAATGATGAGCCTTCTGGATCATCTAAATCCGCATTCATCAATGAGTCAAATGATTCATGATATGCCCCCCCCCTAGTAGAGAAGGCAGCAATGGGATAGAAATCATTCTCCGGTTCGATGCTTGAGGGGTCGGACAGACAAAAGGAACAAATCATGATTTGGTTCCGCTACAGCATTCATTTATGGCCGATCTGGGAGAGAGGGGATTTCTTAATTTATTCTTCCTATTATTAAACCATTCATCTTCCGTCCTTCTTTTCCTGCTAGGGAAGGATTAGGGTTCATCATTCTTAATAAGAATCAATCCTGGATCAACTTAGCATTACCATTATTTATATTTCTGGTAGCTTTACCTCATCAATATCTTCTTAGATATCTATCTATATATCTATATAGATAGATAGATAGATATGTATTTAGATAAGAAAAACCTCACTCAGAGCATCTTATTTCAATTTGAGATAGTTATAGAGCTATAGGATCATCTGAGTATAGTATTCCCGGAGTCACCTACCCATTTTGGTCGGTCGACTGGAATCTATGTGTCACTCGAGCGAATTATTGCTCGGATCTCGGTGAATAATTCCTAATTTTAAGATATCGGGCTCTTGCTCTTTCTATTCAGGATATCACGCAATTGCTAGATACAGTAATAGTAACTTAATGGATCCATTTCACTCTTGTTCCAACAGTTATCTCTTTTATGGTCATATCATATATAAATCATATATATATATATATATATATATATATATATATATAAGTATAAAAAAGTGCTTGATCTTTGAAGATGAGACTCATGGCTAGAGATATTGTATATCTAGCCATTTGTAATCCATTTTCAAGAGCATAGAGACATAATTTTAAGGGGCTGGCCAAAGAAAGCCTAGGTGTGTAACCTTGTACGGCGTCTTAGCATATCTGATCCCCGTCATTAGCTCCCATTAATGACCTGGCTCTAACTTCCTAGAACAGAACGTGATTTATGGGGAATAATCCTTTTTTTTCACGTTCCAATAGCTCGAAAAACTCTTATTACTAAGCTCGTGATATCATGTCTCATTAAGGGCCCAATCTCAATAGTATCCTTTTCCCCTATTCGTAATTACTAAAGTCCGATAGATCATGCCAAAAATAGGTTGAGGAATAATAGAATAATAAAGGAGATCTGACCCGTCGAAATCGTAATTTCATCCTATTCTGATATTGATATCATTAAATTATTCACAAATCATTATTCCAACGAGAAAGTTGAAAGTTACAGCATGAAACCCTTTCTCATGTATCTCTCTTTATTCCATACTCGGGATTTAGCTGCTTACATTCTATCAATATAATTAATAGAGATCTATTCTATTGTTCAATGATGGAATTGAATGGGACTCTTCATTCCCCTTCGGAGCAGCGGGATTTGAACCCACGACCTCCACCACCCCAAGATGGCACGCTACCAAGCTGCGCCATGCTCCGTTGTAACGACCAACATCACATTGATTCAATGTCCAAACCTCTATTTGGACCCGATCTGCATTAATTACTCTTCCTGCCAACCCTGTTTTGAGCACATTGACGATCTAGCATAAATAGGCTAGTATAGCCTTTACCGAGCCGCCATGGTGAAATTGGTAGACACGCTGCTCTTAGGAAGCAGTGCTAGAGCATCTCGGTTCGAATCCGAGTGGCGGCATTTTTAAAAAAGGATTCCGCTGATCTCCTTCCTATTCTGTTCAACCCATTCCTATTTCTCTGTTTACCCATAACAGATCATTATTTTCAGATCATTCATTATTTTCTAGTAACTCTTTCTCATTTATCCTATCGTGTTTCTCCTATCGATCCTATTTTAAAATCAGATGAGAAAATGGGCGGGTTTATTATGATATTCATAACCTTAGAACATATATTGGCTCACATATCTTTTTCTCTCATTTCTGTTGTCACTCTCACTTATTGGGGAACCTTGGTCCATAGAATTGAAGGACTAAGTAGTTCGGGAGGAAAAGGCATGATAGTCACTTTTGTCTGTACAACAGGATTATTAGTTACTCGTTGGCTTTATTCAGGACATTTACCGTTAAGTAATTTGTATGAGTCATTCATGTTCCTTTCATGGAGTTCATCTGTGATTCATATAGTTCTAGAAGTACGAAGCCAAAAGAATCGAGGGTTAGGTGCAATCACTGCACCAAGCGCTATGTTAACTCATGGTTTTGCTACTTCAGGTCTTCCGAAGGAAATGCAACAATCTGCAATGTTGGTACCTGCCCTACAATCTCATTGGTTAATGATGCATGTAAGCATGATATTGCTCAGCTATGCAACCCTTTTGTGTGGATCCCTATCATCAATAGCTTTTCTGGTCATTACATTTCGGAGAAATAGAAGGATTCTTTTGCTTCTCGGTGCAAAAGACAATTCATTCATTTGGCCTTTTCCCTCTAGGAATAATTGGTATTTACATGAACAAGAAAAGATTGATTTGCAAAACAATTCTTCTTTTTCATTCACGAACCATCGTAAATGTCAATTGACTCAACAATTAGATTCTTGGAGTTATCGTGTTATTGGTCTGGGCTTTCTTCTTTTAACCATAGGTATTCTTTCTGGAGCAGTATGGGCTAATGAAGCATGGGGATCTCATTGGAGCTGGGATCCTAAGGAGACCTGGGCATTGATCACTTGGACCATATTCGCAATTTATTTGCATACCAGGCTGAATAAGGGTTGGCAAGATGAAAACCCAGCAATTATAGCTTCTTTAGGATCCTTTATAATTTGGATCTGTTATTTGGGAGTCGATCTATTAGGAATAGGTTTGCATAGCTATGGATGGTTGATTCAGCACAGAACTAAAAAGAGACTGGGACCCATGATTTATATTTATGGAAGAAAAAGAGTATCTATTCCATAGAGTATAGTTATTATATGGGATTTCTAAATGAATTAGTAACTTGTCCAAGTTATTTCAAATAGCTATCATAGAATGATATGATCATTACTTGAAATAACTTGAACTACATCCGAAACAAATTGAATTGTTCATTCTTTCTACCCCATCCTATTCATCTCTTTTCGAGAGATGAATAAGATAATTTGATCGTATCCCATGGCTATCTAGTTGACAATTTATCTGAAAAATACGAAAGTAGCTTTTTATTCATGGAAGGATCGGAACATAATAGCTTCTACCTTATTATCCCATAGAGATAAAACTAGATCAGGATAAGGACCAGCACCTATTACTGGCAGAAAAAGACAGATTGAAATAAAAATTTCTCGTGGTCCAGAATCCATTAAATATGGGTTGGGGACGTTTAAAAACTTATATCCATAGAACATTCGACGTAACATAGATAACAAATGAATAGGAGTTAATATCATTCCAATTGCCATTATTGCAGCAATAACTATTTGAAAAATCAAAGAATATTTACGACTAGTAATTATTCCCAGAAGTACCATAGATTCCGCTACGAAACCACTCATCCCTGGCAATGCGAGGGAAGCCATTGAAAAGCTACTGAACATAGTAAATATTTTGGGCATTGGTATAGCCATTGCTCCTATCCTGTCAAGAAAAAGAGTACGTATCCCGTCATAATTTGTTCCTGCCGAGAAGAAAAGTGCAGCACCAATTAATCCATGAGAAATCATTTGCAAAATGGCTCCGTTGAGACCCGTGTCTGTCATGGAACCAATTCCTACAATTACAAAACCCATATGAGATACTGATGAATAGGCTATTCTCCTTTTCAAATTACGTTGACCCAGAGAAGTTAGAGCTGCATAGATGATTTGAACCGCTCCTACTATTACCAACCATGGCGAAAATAGAGAATGAGCATGAGGTAATAATTCCATATTAATTCGAATTAGTCCATATCCCCCCATTTTCAATGGAATTCCAGCCAAAAGCATACATGTACTATAGTGCGCTTCCCCATGAGTATCCGGTAGCCAAGTGTGTAAAGGGAGAATTGGCAATTTGATGGCATGAGCGATGAAGAATCCTAAATAGAGTAATATTTCCAGTGCTAGAGGATAATATTTATTAGCCAATATATCAAAATCTAATGTTGGTCCATCAAATCCATAGAGACCCATGCTTGAAGCTCCCATTGAGATAAAAATAGAACCACCTGCAGTGTACAAAATGAACTTTGTAGCCGAGTATAGACGTCTTTTTCCTCCCCACATGGATAGAAGTAGGTAAACGGGAATTAGTTCTAGCTCCCACATAAGAAAGAAAAGTAGAATATCTCGAGAAGCAAATAATCCTATTTGGCCGCTGTACATTGCCAACATTAAGAAATAAAACAATCGAGGATTTCGGGTAACTGGCCAAGCGGCTAAAGTGGCTAAAGTAGTAACAAATGACGTCAATAAAATAGGTCCAATAGAAAGTCCATCAATTCCCAGTCTCCAATGAAGATCAATAAGATCTATCCAGTCATAATCTTCTTCCAATTGGATCAATGGATCGTCGAAATGAAAATGATAACGAAATGTATAGGTCATTAGGAGGAACTCCAATAAGCAGATACCTAGAGTATACCATCGAATTATCTTATTTCCTCTATGAGGGAATAATGGGATTGAGGAACCCGCGGATATGGGCAAAATCACAATTATTGTTAACCAAGGTAAATCACTCATGATGGAAATGGAAGAGATTTTCTATTTAAAAACCCATGCTCAAGATCTCGGGTTGAGTATGGGTTTTTACCAGTGAAAGAAAAAAAGGAGAATAACAAATATAAGATGGGTCTAACAATTTTTGTGGTCTATATTGATTAGTAAGCTAGACCCATGCTGCGAGTTGTCTCATGCCACAAATAAACGCGTACACTCAAGAAATCCGTTGGACAAGCAGATTCACACCTCTTACAACCTACACAATCTTCTGTTCTTGGAGCAGGAGCAATTTGCTTAGCTTTACATCCTTCCCAAGGTATCATTTCCAATACATCTGTGGGACAAGCTCGTACACATTGAGTACAACCAATGCATGTATCATAAATTTTGACTGAATGTGCCATTGGATCTATTAACTCCCATTAGTTAGGATGTCAGAAGTTCTCAATTTGATAAGATCTCATAATATATGATAGGCCACTAACGAGATATTATTGATATTGGACGAATCAGTAATTGTATACTCTCAGTGATATTTTGAATGGATATATTTATATCATGTATCTGTTCAGTGGGGCGAAGTTACTTGTATAACTTCGATCTTTCCGGATTTTACCAAATCTGGCTCAATCGTGTTAGTCAGATACAATTTGCTAATAAGTTCGATATGGATCGAATAACGTTCTTCATCAACCATAATAATCCATTGATCTCGATCACATACAGATAAGAGGTACATCTACATAGATTTATGTATCCATATTTATCTATATATTTATCTATATAGATTGATAGATGGATATACCTATTCTTTATTTTTAGATTTAGAAATCTACTTATTACTGATCAATCTACCCGGAGATCCTATGTGCTCCGTTACCATTTCAACAAATTAAATTGATCGATACGAATCGATTTCCTGTTACGATATATTGCTAAAGCAATAGCTAATCCAACGGCTGCTTCAGCGGCTGCAATAGCAGTAACAAAGATCGAGAAAATGTCTCCCTTTACTTGTCGACAATCAAAATAATTGGAGAATGCTACGAGATTTACATTAACCGCATTCAGTATTAGCTCAAGACACATAAGCGCTCTAACCATGTTCCGACTTGTGATCAGTCCATAAATACCGATAGATAACAAATAAGCACCTGAAATAAGTGCATGCTCGAGCATAATTGATCAACTCCCCATTAACCTCGATTGATTTGGATACGAACAGAAGTTCTATAAAGTTTCTAATTTTAGATTATCTGTAAGATCACGATATTTCACCCGCTATTTCGCATTCAAACTATTTCCTCCCGGCGAGCTATAGTAATTGCTCCCACGAGGGCAACTAAAAGGATTATAGAAAGAAGTTCGAATGGAAGGAAAAAGTCAGTTGATAAATGAGCCCCAATACGTTGAACATTGTTAGTTAAGTCCTGTTCTAAAATTTGATTCGATTTTGTAGTCAGAGATATATTGGACCATGATGTGTTCGGGATAATAGTAATTAATGAACAGAAGAGACTCGTACAAGCTACTAAAGTGATACCATCTCCAACGGTCCAGAGAGGACCATAATTTGGATCTTTTTGGTTATTCATCAACATCACGGCAAATACGATCAATACATTTACAGCTCCTACGTAGATTAGGATCTGTGCGGCAGCTACGAAATCCGCGTTTAATAATAGATATAATAGGGATATACAAACAAGAACCGGTCCCAATGAAAGGGCAGAATAAATTAGATTGGTAAGTAGTACTACTCCCAAACCTCCTAATATAAGACCCAGTCCTATAGGGACAAAAATAATATAATGTATCGGTCCAGGTAGATCCATTATGTGCACGGTAAATTTCAATCTTCCTTCTCACAATCCCATTCGCTGAACAAAGAGGTTCCCCTATCCATATACCTATTTTGATACACCAAGCATGAATATTCCTACTGCAACTATTTGGATATGTTAATTAGATAGACTGATCCATAATTTGATTGGTCAATAATATATCTATTCCGATCAATGATCTACCGATCAATGATATATCGTTGGTCATATTCCTAGTGGGATTTTCAATAGGATTACTAATTCCCAGTTGATCCAAAAAACAAAAAAAAAAAAAAAGAATATAGGGTCCCCATCTACCAGTTCTCCCTGATCGGAACTTCATATTGAATCTGGAGGGCTGGTAACAGTTCTTGAATTGATATGCCCGCTCATAGTTCTTTCGGGCAAGAAAGTTGAACTAAAGATTGTCCGAATTGTAGGATCTCCAATCACTGATATTGGTGAACGCCCTAGAGCAATCTGATCATAATTCAATTCATGACGATCATAGGTCGAAAGTTCATATTCTTCAGTCATCGACAGACAATTTGTGGGACAATACTCAACACAATTCCCACAAAAAATACAAATTCCGGAATCAATACTATGATTTTCTAATCGTTTTTTTCTAATATCTTTTCCAAAGTTCCAATCAACAACGGGTAGATCGATCGGGCATACACGGACGCATACTTCACAAGCAATACATTTATCAAATTCGAGATGAATCCGCCCACGAAATCGCTCTGATGGGATCAACTTGTCATAGGGATATTGAATAGTCATGGGTAAACGGTTCATGTGATATAGGGTAACCATAAAGCCTTGACCAATGTATCTCGCAGCTTGTATTGCTCGTTGACTATAATCTATGAATCCAGTCACCATGGAGAACATATGGCAGATATCCTTGAATGGATCATTTCATATATATTTCTTTCTCTTCATAGATGTATTCAACCTATCAATTTTGGATGTGTCACAGAACCCATTTTTGAATGATATTTTGTCACAATAAAATAAGTTGGAAAGAAGCTGTCAGTAATAGATTACCTAGAGCAATGGGTAAAAGAAATTTCCGGCCAAGATCCAATAATTGGTCTATCCTCATTCTGGGCAAAGTCCATCTCGCCGTGATAGAAATGAACAAGAACGGATAAGCTTTAGCTAATGTGATAAGGATCCCCGTCGTTATGCCAACGACCTCACTAGTTCCATTAATAGAATCCCATTCGAAATGTTCAAAAATTGGTATGAATGGAATGGAAAAGTTCCAGCCGCCCAAATAGAGAACTGTCACAAACAATGAGGAAGCCAATAGATTCAGATAGGAAGCGACGTAAAATAAACCAAATTTTATACCCGAATATTCGGTTTGATGACCCGCTACCAATTCTTCTTCCGCTTCTGGTAGATCAAAAGGCAATCTTTCACATTCCGCTAGGGAAGAGATAAAAAAAGCTATAAACCCTATGGGTTGACGCCACAAATTCCATCCCCAAAACCCATATCTAGACTGTGCTTCAACTATATCAACCGTACCTGAACTGTTGGATAATTATAGTCGATGAGAACATCACTGTTCTCATCTCTATTCCGAAACCGTACGTGAAACTTCAGCTTCATACGGCTCCTCAATGGCCATCGAGAAGTAGAAAAAACAATCCTTTAATATTACCTCTGCACCTCGCACAATGGGGGAGAGAGAATAAAAGAGAAAAGAAACATCGAAGTGTTATGAATTGGACCACTGAGATTCTGTCTGCTACAATAACAAGAGCTTTTGAACCTATCTTGACCTTCACAATTCTTTGTTAGTAACAACTAGGTCCATTAATGAAATACTACAACAATCCTTTCTCCACACTATGGGATCCATATTACATTTCACTCGAGATTCCGTTAATCACGGATGATACTTCGATAATAGTCTATTGATTGATAAAATCAAAAAAAAAAAAAATTGGATCTTTATGAAGAAAAAATCAAAAAAAAAAAAAAAAAAAAAGAAGGAAAAGAAACAACCTTTATCCATCTTTCCCGTGGGAGAAGGATAGTAGAACTGCGGAAAGGATTACTTCGTTCCTGACAGTCATTCCTTTTTAAGTAAATAGGAACATACTCCAGATCGGGGTTTCTGGGGAAGTACTACTTGATCATCCCTACCAACGCCAAGTCCTCATTGTCATCCCATTGATATGGAAACATCTCTCAAAAATCATGTTTCGTTATCTTTCTCACTAATCTTTCATGTATTTTTGTGTTCCTGACCATCTACTTTTGCTCGATCTTCGGTATGATAGTATGAGCTTCATACAGTTCTTCCCTTGCCCCCGCTGTCAGGCTTCAATGACTAATATATGAACTGGGGTACACAGCTTTCACTGGTTGTGCATGCCTTCACTCTTGTACATGGGGGATGGGGCTCAATCCTATTACTGCTAATTTGTAAGCTGTTTGATCTCACCCATATGACTATCTAGTTTGCTGATCGGAATGAAGAAGAAATATTCTTCCTATTCACCTCCTTTCCCTTCTTCTATGAAGAGGAGAAAAGCTCATATTCTAACGAATCACACGTAGAGATATGGATAACACACATAAAGCTAGAGGTATTTCGTAACTGATGGATTGGGCAGCAGCTCGGAGACCACCTGAGAAAGAATATTTATTATTTGATCCATATCCCGCCATAATAAGTCCAAGAGGAGCAATACTTGAAATGGCGATCCAGAAAAAAACACCTATACTAAGATCAGCTAAAACGATGTGGCGGCCAAAGGGAATTACTAAATAACTCAAAAAAATTGGTATAACCACTATAGCTGGTCCAAGGCTGAATAACCAAACATCCCCTCTAGATGGGATAACATCCTCTTTCAGAAGTAGTTTGATCCCATCTGCCAAAGCTTGAAGAATTCCCAAAGGACCGGCGTATTCAGGCCCAATACGCTGTTGTATTCCTGCAGATATCTTTCTTTCGAGCCATACAATAACTAATAATCCTATTGCAACTCCCAATATAGGAGTAAGAATGTAAATTCTAATCCATATGAGACCGGAGATCTCTTTTATAAATCCCAGTACAGAAGACAAATTGATAACTTGTTCCTCGGGATCCATCGTATTAATCACCATTAACGATCAACCTCTCCCATAATGATATCTATACTACCCAAAATTGTCATGATATCGGCCAATTTCATGCTTTTAACCAGTTGAGGAAGAATTTGCAAATTAATAAGACCAGGTGGGCGAATTTTCCATCTCCAGGGGAAAATACTATCATCTCCCATTAAAAAGATTCCTAATTCTCCTTTGGGAGCTTCTACTCTCACATAATGTTCTTGCTTTGGTGACTCAAAAGTAGGGGAAGGCTTTTTACTAATAAATCGAAATTCAAAATCATTCCATTCCGAATCTTTGCCTTTATCTAGGCGTCGGGCTTCCAAATTCTCATAAGGTCCTCCTGGAATTATTTTTAGGGCCTGTCGAATAATTTTGATAGATTCTGTCATTTCCCCAATTCGTACCGAGTAACGAGCTAATGAATCTCCTTCTTTTTGCCATTGGACCTCCCAATCAAATTCGTCATAGCATTCATAATGATCAACTTTACGAAGATCCCATTGTATTCCGGAAGCTCGTAGCATAGGCCCCGATAAGCCCCAATCTATTGCTTCTTCCCTACCAATGATGCCTACTCCTTCAACTCGTTCTAAAAAGATGGGATTGCACGTAATAAGCCTTTCATATTCAGCTACCTTTGGTAAGAAATAATCGCAAAAATCCAAGCATTTATCTATCCAACCGTAGGGTAAATCTACAGCTACTCCTCCGATACGAAAATAATTATGCATCATTCGCATACCCGTGGCAGCTTCGAATAAATCATATATAAATTCCCTCTCTCTGGAAATGTAAAAGAAAGGAGTCTGTGCACCAATATCAGCCATGAAAGGTCCAAGCCATAACAAATGAGAAGCTATACGACTCAACTCTAGCATGATCACTCTGATACAGCTAGCCCTTCTAGGTATCTGAATATTTCCCAATCTTTCCGGTGCATTTACCGTTACTGCTTCTGTAAACATAGTAGCTAAATAATCCCATCGTGTTACATAGGGGAGATATTGGACAATTGTTCGGTTTTCAGCAATTTTTTCCATCCCTCTATGTAAATAACCTAATATGGGTTCACAGCTAATAACGTCTTCACCATCTAGAGTAACAATAAGTCGAAGAACACCATGCATCGATGGATGATGGGGACCCATACTTACTATCATGGAGTCTTTTTCTCTAGCAAGCACGGTCATATGCCATTCTCCTCCTATTCGTTCCATAAATTGTTGGAAACAAAGGGACGGTTCATTAAGATCCGGAATCTAACAACCAAAAAATTGGAATTGAAAACTTCAATCAACGGGTTTTTAGCCCACGAATACTTAATTGACCTATTAGATCATCGTAGCGAAGTATATCTCTCTTGGACAAATAAACCAGAAGTCGCTTACGTTTCCCCAAAATTTGCCACAAACCTCTTTGGGATGAATAGTCTCTTCGGTGCAGTTCCAAATGACGGGTAAGTCTCAGAATTCGATCAGTTGAATGGCATATCTGAGATTCAACGGATCCTTCTTTCCGTTCTTCAAGAATCAGAGATGAACGAATGGGCGCATTTTTTTGCATAAGAACTATTTTCTCGGGATAGAAGATTTATTCATGGCCAGAAAGAAAAAAGGAGATCCATTAATTTTTTTTTATGGTTCATAAAAGAATTTGTTCCGAGCATTTCCATCGAATGACATAGAAATAGTTTCTCTTTTCCCAGAGAAACGGGTTTCTCCAATTTCTATTTGGAGCGGAATACAGATAGACGAGAGATTCCTATATTGATAGGATCAAATAGATCGAATTTAAATGGTAATACATTCTAAGTATTTTCTAGTTTTTCGATTCGTTCCATCAACACGGATATGGATGTATTATGAAGTATCTATCTACATATCTATCTATTATCCACATATCTATCCATATATCCATTTTATGCGCGAAACGCATAGGTTAGATAGAGATACATAGGTTTATGTTTTTTATTATGATCGAATCTATGTTTAATAGATCCCATTTACCAATATAAAATTAGGGATACATACGTATTCTTAACATAACAGATCGACTCCCATCATTTGTATTGAACCAATATCTATTCATGCAAGCCAGATCCTCTAATCGATAACTAGGCCAAAGAAAACGTCTAGTCATTTGAGTTATATCTGTGTCAAAATGTTGATCTCTTTCCATGAGTTCTTCGTAGTTCTGTACGTCCTTTTCATCGTAAAGTTCTGCATTTTCATCTAGATTGTTCTCCAGATTGAAACGATTTAGAATTCTAAATTCTCTACGACGTCTCGGAAGCAAAATTTCCTCAAAAATGAGGGAACTTGAGATGTTCTCATCCCCACCTCCAAGAATTCCTCCGCGTCGTGCAGATCCATCAAAAAGATTTCCACCTGCCCTTCCCCGGAATCTATCCTTAAATCTCAATGAAATACTTACGATTTTATACATAAGGAATAAATCATCCAACACCCCAGATAACCGGAATGGTTCGATAATCAATATTCCATCCTTTACTGTTCCTGAAACATCCCTATCAATCAAATGAGACATTAGATCCAGGTCCAAATCTCCCGTTCGAAGATAGGGTATAGCAATTCTTTCCGGATCCTTCATTCCACTTAAAAGAGAACATATATTGATGTTATTTTCGAGTTCTCTCGCTATGGATTCTGCCCATCTAAATTGAATAGGAGCTCCAACAGTTTTTCCATCTTCCAATGGAAGTTCTACCTCATCGTATTCATTGTTCCCATTATCCTTTCTTTCTCTGCCCTGAACATCCGATCCAACAAACTTTTCTTGGTCTTGAACATTTGATCTAACATCTTCTCGTTCTTGAACATATAATCTAACATCTTCTTTCTGTTGTTCTATTTCTTCCCGGTTTCGAACATTTGATCTAACATCTTCTTCTTTCCCATATGATCTAAAAATATCTTTGCGTTCCTCCCATAGAAGCGATTTTATCGGTATGATCATCAATTCAGGTTTATATGTATTATTCATTTCTACAAGTTCTGGGAATAACCATAACCTTAAATTTGATCTGGAACGATCTGTTCTTATTTTATGAATTATTGGAGAATTGGTAAAAGAGAAATTGTCCCTTTCTTCCCCGCGGATCCCTTGAGAATTCGTAGTATCATGAATATACCTTTCCCTAGGAATCTCTTGGCAATTGGTAATATTTAGATTATCCGGTGTATCAAAGAGTTCCAATTCATGTATAATACTACTATTAAGTAGAATCTCTTCCCGTTCATTCTGTCGTACTGGCAGCCCATTAAGACCTAAGTCTTTTGTGAAATCAATATAACTATATGAAAAAAGATTGTATCTGCAACGTTTGTTCAGTTTCTGGGTTCGTCCCGGGGAAAGTTTCATCAAAAAGGGGGGATATCCCTGTTGTTGTTCATAGGGAATGAATCTATTTTCTTCATAGGAATGAAGAAAGTCTCGATTATCAATTATCCGTTGCTTACTCATTTCATTTCTCCATCTCTGTGGTGCTATTCCAGACCATATCTGTGGGGATACATTGTACCGATCGCAACATTTTAACCACTCTTTCCAGTCATTTCCTCTCAAATCTTGCGGTTCTTTAGAGTACAATATTCTTTGTATATCTAAGAATTCTTTGATATTATCTTTGATAAAAGGATACGATGTTTGATATTGTAATAGATATTTTGAATGGGACTTGTTCATTGCTCTTATTTGCCATATCTCGTGAAATAGATATGCTTGGGACATTAAGATCATGCCCCCATCGGGACCAACTTGTAAATCTCGTATCTCTTTGGTAACTGAATGGTAGTTGGGGATTTTACCCTCATTTGTCTCCGAAATATCGTTCTTAAAAGGATAGATTCTTCTGTAAATTGTTACAAGATTCCTCGTCGATCTAATACAAAATTGTATGTTTAACCTGATGAGGCGAATAACATTTAGGGAAATATATCTGCTCATTACTTCAATAAATAGATTCATTAAATAGGGCCATTTCAAAATTAATCGTGCACTTTTCTTTCTAAATTGAACAAGTATTTGCCGAATCTGAACCAATCGCTTTTTGAATTTCGATCCTATATAAATAGAACATTGATTATTCTTTTTCTCTAGATCAATATTAATCCCTAAATTCACTAAATATTCATCAGTAATCTGTTTGATCTGATCATTCGTTGTGGTTGTCCAATCGTCTAGACCCTCAATATTTGTTCGAGTTCCATATCCAGATTGATCCTGAATCTCCGGCGGAAAATTTGCACTATTCGCAGGCCCAGTCCCAATCAGTAATTGATATTTATTCAGGATCTGATTATTTATTCCGATATTTTTCGTACTTATATTATCCGGTTGAGGTCCGGGTTCATTTATTCGTCCTATTCCTGATAGAACCGTTCTTATAAATCGTCCTTTCAATTCTTTGATAATGGGTTTCCAAAAGGAAGGCATTTTTTTTGGATAACCAAAAGGTACTTCAGTTTCCAACCCCCAGGTCGTTAAATAGCTAGAATTCAATTTTTCTCCTTTGTCAAATTGGAGCTCAGATTCATGCCAGGGTTTCAAACGAAAAGGGAATAGAATCTTTATCTGAATGCCATCTCTGAGCCATCTGTCCGGAAATTCCGTTTCTGAGAATTCAATCCCATCATAAGTGCATTTGATATGAATTTCTTTACTCCATTCTCCCCAATCCTCATCCCATTCGGGGACTTGAAATAATAGCATACGACCAATATTTTTAGTTATTATTAATGAGGGTAATATTATATGTTTTCTAAGAATTGATTGGGTCACTAAGATAGAACCTCTTATTTTTTGATTTAGTGAGAAATCCAATTTGTCTGCTATTGAGAGACGATCAACTTTTGATCTCTCCCCAGAATAAGTTCTTCCCGATTCCGAGTCTTTATTCATCAAATTCGTAACAATTTGTTTCAGATCTACTCTATTGGGCATATCAAAAGAATCTTTTGGAAAAGTGGGTATTTCCATTTTTCCCAAAAATAGGAATAAAGGGGAATGCGCACCCGTTTGTATCATTTTCCATATTATAGTTCTACGTCTTTGAGCACGCATGGATCCTTTTACTAGGTTCCGACGAAAATCTGACTCTTCCGAATAGCGTCTCACAATTCTCTGTATTCCGTTCGGGTCGATAATTGTTATACTCCTGATCTTTCTTGGGCGAAGATCATTTATTGAGGGTATGAAGTCATATTTACCGCTTCTCAAATTGTAGGACCATCGAGGCACATGTTTCTGAATCTCTGTAATTTCGAAAGGCTCATTGAAGAGTATTTTTCCACAAAAGGCAGGAATATCTTTTATTTTGGTCGAATCACCCGTAGATGAATTATTCCAAAGATTCCGGAGCACTGTCCATTCCTTCTGTCCCAAATGCTCAAAAAGTGAAGCCTGTTCCGCAGGAGGAAGACTAAGGATTAATTCCCATCTCATGGGACTTGTGGACATAATATTTTTCTCGTCAATCATACCAGGAATATCCAACAAATATCTTGTATAGGTCTCTTTATTACATGAAGCTATTCCCAATAGAACCTCAATATAGATCCCTCGATCACATGAGACTATTTCTGACAAATCTCTCAACGAGTCTTTTGCATGAATCTCTTCATTATTCGAAGCCATTTCCAAATAATCTATTATATGAATTCCTCGGTCGTTCAAATAAGCTATATTCGGCAAATCCTTCGTATAGATCTCCCAATTATCTGAATTTCGGATCATCTGTTCCGCTAATAGATAAAGTTGTTTTGAAATAGGTTCAAATTTCTTATTCTCTGATAATTCATTTATCAAAATGAACGAGTGAACTGTATCTGTAGGTAGTGGTTCCCAGGGCAGCGGAAAATTTTTGCGTTCCAATTCTTGCCAATGATCAGAGATCCGATCTTCAATTTGATTATTCCAAGATCCCTCTGCGGAGTCCTTCGTAGATACCTTTGTTAAATCCGGAAGATCCAAATTGATCGAATCGCTCAAAATCCAAGGTGATCGTAATTTATCAATTATTCCACGGGATGGCCCATTCAGAAAAGGATCATGCATCTTAGGAAAGGAATCTCCCTGAGATTTGGATAATTTCACTCCTTTTTCTATCACATCTCCAACAGGGGATCCATTGCCTAGAGCTTCCATTCGATTCCTGAATTCATCGCCCAAGTTATTCTTTCTCCGTTCTTCAGTACAAATCCATTGATAATAAATATCTTTGGATGAGGAAAAGGTATGCGAAAGATTCCTATATTTTCCGATCCTTTCCCCCAATACTGACATACTAGGTAGAGATGTGAAAGATACCCTTTGCTTTCCATCGCTTAAACATGTGTCGAAGAAATATTGGGATACCCCAGCCTTTACAGGACCTGAGTGAGTAAATGGACTATTCCTGATATATCGCAATGGCCTATTCCATCTGCGATGATCGAACAAAATAATGGGCCACGGTTGATCGAACCATGGTGATTCTTCATTGGGGAGTCCTTGAAACTCATTTTGATTCCTATACACAAAGTCATCGTTTATTTCTTTATTAGAAATAATAAACGGCGATGGAGTTCTGCCCAAATATAATAAACAGAAATAATAAATAAGAATACTAAAAGTTCGATTTATATAGCGTTTTAATATAGTATAACCTATAGGTGAATCACGTTCTATACGAAAAGATACTAATCTTGCCAATCTTATGAATAAAACATGACCACCCAACCAACCACAAAAACTACTTATTACAAATAATAGATTATTGCTATAACGAAAAAGAAAAAGGTTCATCAGTCTCGTTAATATGGGACTTGGTAAAATAATAGGATTCAGTAATTGAAAAATTAGGCTATCCATAAATAGACCTAGAATCCCAGGATTGTTTAGTGGATTTATGGGGTACAGAGATTTTGAATTTGAAAGTTTCTCGGTGGTATGGAAACAATGAAGAAACATGTAAGGTACAACTAGTAAAGTTATTGCGTGAGGTTTACCCAACGCTGCATAGATAGGTGAATAGTACATTGATAAAAAGACTATTAATTGCCCCATAATAGAACCACTTATAGCTACTATACCATCAGCAGTTCCTTCCAGAAGGAAAGTTATCATAGGGAATATCTGAGAAGGACCAATGGGCAATGTGGTAATAAATCCGTAATATAGTCCAAATAAAATGATCGGACCTGATACTTCTACCCGTGATGATATTGAATCCCATGGTAGACTCAGTACTATAAGTATCATATTCACTATAAGTATCATATTCAAAATCCTTCTTTAAAGACGTGTAATGATTATAGAAATTATTCTGATATCTCCCAGATATGGGAGATATGGATATGAATAGTTATTCTTTTCTACATTCATGAATTCAATTTCATAGAATTGGTCCCAATTTGCAATTGATCTTTACTCGATCTCTCCATATATGCACATATATGCACATCCATGTTTATAACATAGATCGAATCTATATGTATATATATATATATATATGCTATTAGCACATATATTCGATCCGGAAATACTCCTATTGGGATATTTAGGACTTGTTGTCCCTTTTGACTAGGCTGGTCCGGCCCAAGTCTTCTAAATCGTCGTTACGCCGCAAGGGTCGGGTGACTAATTCAAGGACATTCCTCGCATTGGCAAATCCGTGAATCTGCGCAAAGGTGAATTCAACCGACCATTTAGTATTCATTCCTCTTGCTTCTAACGGATCAGCATGAGCCATTCCGGTGATGGCTAAGTCGGGTTGTAACTCACGCATACGCCGTATTTGATTATAATTATCTGGTTTTTCCACAATTCGTGGTATCGGTACACACATCTCTATACATGTATCTCGTAAAAGTGCTAATTCAGCAGCTTGATATCGTTTATCCATATATGGGATACCAATTTCATAAACGATCATTCCACATCTAATTAAGAATCTTGCTAGAGATACTTCTAGCAGATTATCTCCCATGAAAAAGACAGATTTTCCACGTACCAAAGAAATATAATCCTTCAAACTTTCCCAAATCCGTTTCTCCCTTTCCTCCAGACCTTGGGTTTCAATATCAAATACAGGACAAATCTTTTCGATCCAAGCACGCGTTCCGTCCGGACCAATAGGAAAAGGAGCTCCGATTAATCTACATCTTTCACGTCTTACCAAAGTTGTTGCTGTACGACCCAGAAATGGATTGACACCACAGACATAAACTCCATCACCTAATGATGGAAGATGAGTATATCTATGGGCGGGTAACCAACCTGATACCTTGATAGATTGGCGCCTTAATTCCGGATTGAGTTGAGAAGCTACATTTGAAGGTAGGGATCCAAAAAGAATCAAGGGGGGATGATCCCCATATTCTACTAGTTCTTCTTCTTTTTTTGGGGGAGGAGGGAAAGGGAATAAATCTTGCATAGTTCCATTCCGTTCACGAACGAAGGATTCCTGTTCTAAACAACGATGTGCCATCGCAGCTAGCACAGTGTCTTCCCCTTGAGTAGAAGCATAATCCAGCCCATTTGCTCTTGCCACTACAATTGGTATCCCAATCTCAGATTCTAATTTTGGTGCCATACCTTCCAAATCCATTTTTATTATTTCTGTAGTACAAGTACCTATCCATATGATGACATTGGGGTTTCTATCTTTTTTTATCCGAATACAAAGCCTTTTCAATTCTTCATAATCATTCAATTGAGCCGAAATATCTCCTTCTTCTAATTCTGCCATTGCATAACGAGGCTCTGCAAAGATCATAACTCCAAGCGTATTTTGTAGAAAATAACCACATGTCTTCGTGCCTATCACTAAAAAAAAGCTGTCTTCAATCTTTTGGTATAACCAAGATACACAGCTAATGGGACAAAAAGTATGATAATTACCCGTTTCACATTCAAAAGTGAGAGTTTCAGAGATCTCCACTGACATAAATAGATCTTCCAACGAACCGATCAACGAATCAATTGTTGATCTCAAACCATCGTAAATCCAAGCAAATTTTCCTGATTCTTCTCCTGTTCTCCATCATTAATGGGACTTAGGTAGGAATCGGAAAGTAAACTGAAGAATTCTCGATCCGGAATCTCTTTCGGTACAATACCTTCCGGTTGAGACAATATCTGATCTGCTATGTTCAAATAATGTTCACACACATAGCTAAGGGATGGCTCAGATTCAACCATTTCAAATAAGGTTTTACCCTTGACTCTAGATATTCGAATCTCTTCGATAAGGGGTAAGACCTCTATTATGGGCATTGGACAGACTTCTACATATTCATCGATAAGATCTCTTTTAGATGTACGATTTCCGACCAAGCCTGCTAATCGAAGTATATGTGTACGAGCTTTTTCCCCAATAGAGACAGCAATACGATTGGCTGCAAATAATGCATCAAATCCATTATCTGTAATTATTACGCAATAATCCGCATAGTTCAATGGAGCAGCAAAACCTCCACAAACTACATCACCTAGTACATCGAATAATACAATATCATATTCGTGAAATGCATTTAATTCTTTCAATAATCTCACAGTCTCCCCTACCACGTATCCCCCACATCCGGCTCCTGCGGGTGGCCCTCCTGCTTCTACACAGTCTACTCCTCCATAACCCTCGTGAATCACATCTTCGGGCCAAACATCCTCATAATGATAATCCTTAGACTGCAAAGTATCTATAATTGTAGGTATCAGAAATCCTGTAAGAGTAAAGGTACTATCGTGTTTTGGATCGCATCCAATTTGTAACACTTTTCCACCACGTCTTGCTAGGGCTATTGAGATATTACAGCTAGTCGTTGATTTACCAATTCCGCCTTTTCCGTAAACTGCTATTTTCACCTACA